ATATGATTAAATAATATGAATTGAAATTCAAATAATATTAATATTTTGAATATTATTAAAAAAAAAGATAAATGAAATATTAAACATAAAAAATGACAATATTCTATTAATATAATAGAGTCAAGGAGGAGGTCTGGCCCATTTTATCTCCCTCTCTCTCTTTTTTCTTAGTGATTTAGAATATAGTCAGTAGTCAGATGTAATAGAATTTCTAGGGATTTTCATCTCGGGATTTATGGTATATTCTACACGGCTGTGTGGTGTATTCTTTTCATTAAGATCCGGATAGAGAATCATTGTTTCTATTAATTTGATACGGATACGAAAAAAGAATGCATCGACCGATTCGATTCTCTCTCCTTGTATCAGATTTATACTTAATTGATTTGATTCAATCCATTGAATTGTGAGGAACCTTTACATATAAAAACCCATGGGTTCCTATACCCAAATTAGGAAACTTTGGACCTGTACTACCCTGGCCCCGGCTTTACCCCCCCCCCAAAAAAAAAAAAAAAATCGAGTTTTTTAATTAGTCTTGAAAGATTCATTTCAGACCCATTTCTAGGACTAAAGATCGTGATTTGGAATGACTCGAAATGCTTATTAATGTAATAATAACACCTAGCAAGACCAACCAACGGGTTGGGTTTCGTGACAATAAACGGTTTCTTTTGAAGCAAACCTACAAAATGGGGCATAGTTCAGTGGTAGAGTCGGCTGAATCATAAATGATTTACAGAAGATACTTCGAATGGAATCGCGCGTTGTCGAACGATTCGACAGACAAAATCTCCCCATTCCCCAAAAACCAACTCATAAAAATAGAAGAGGGCGCAAACATTGATACATTTAGGACCAATTCATTATCTCTGAAACAATGAATTGGGGTTGTTGTTCTGCCAAAAGGCAATACGTCGGGGGATTCCTAACTCATCCAAGTTCAAATGGGCCCTAATCTTTTTAGATAAAGTCTGCATTGGTAGAATTGGAATGATGAACAGTTGGATTGGGTAGATTGGAATACAAAAAAAATAACTTAAACTTATTAAGTATTGTACAGAAAAATGACTACTTGCTTTGCTAAGCCGGTTATACGAGGAAAAGCCTATTGTACAATGAAACTTACCGAAGAGCTTTGTTTTTAAAACTCTGGTTTTTCTACAAATACAAGAACAAGAATACGCTCTAGATCATGTGACTTTCTATTAGATTTAATTTGGATTTGATTTTGTTGGGTTAGGTTGGAGTTTTTCTTGAGCCAGGCTCATGTTATGATTTTGACTTCATAAATTGACTTGGCTATACCAAAGGTGTATCACTAAATCTTGGATCATGGACAATAAATAAAAGAAGAAAAAGTCGTATGTCATTCACAGACGAAGATTAATGAAGAAGAATGGGTTTGTTTATCCGAGATTTGAAAATACCGATCCGATTGGATCCGTTGGAATAAATTCTTGTTTTCAAGCCCCAAGGGATCTTCGTGATCCTGTGGGAATGATTCTATTTCTATGGAACAATCAACCGGCCAGCCACGCGCACTAATTAGGAAATGAATATAAAAATGTATAGGGCTATACGGACTCGAACCGTAGACCTTCTCGGTAAAACAGACCAAACTTATTATTATCGAAATGAGTCAAACTGTTTCAAAGACCCAACATGCTTTTTTTTTGCATTGGGCTCCTTCATTAACTGATAGAATGATCGGCTAGTCCACCATATTTTTTCTTGACAGGAAGATAACAAGATGGCTCCACGCGCTCGGATTCATTATTTGAATTCTGATCCAGGAGCAATACCAAAGTGTTTCAAAGAAGGGTTACCCTGACGTAGGTCTGCCTCCGGCCTAGATCAACCTAAGTTAAATGGAGTCTCTATCGATCCGCCCCAAAAGTCAAATATGATACTTCATACACCTTAAAGTTCATAGGACGAAAAAAGGTTATTTTGAGGTCCCTATACTCATTATGCCTAGCATTGAATGGACTGGGTATTCACCTTATCAATGATCAAACCAATGATGGGTTCTATTTGGTACCTGAATTGGCACCTGAATCGGACCGAACAAAATATTTGTCAGGCTGTTGTTCTCTTGTTCCCTCGAATGTTCCCTCGAATCCATGGAGTAAGACATCGATTTCTCAATAAGATCAATTCTGTTGATTGCATGATAGACTTCTCTGAAAAAGCATTGGCGCGCGTGTAAACGAGGTGCTCTACCTAACTGAGCTATAGCCCTTGTCATAGACATATTAACATCTAGATAATTTCTTGTCAAGATGGATATTCCATAATCCCACATGATAACTCTCTGATCCGTTTCCTGCCAAGAATTGGTATTGCTGAGAAGTCATATTCCGTCTATAATCCCCGATGTGATAGGTCCCATTTTTTCTTTCTCTTTATGATGATAAATGACCTACTTAACCCAGTGGTTAGAGTATTGCTTTCATACGGCGGGAGTCATTGGTTCAAATCCAATAGTAGGTAGAAC